TGGGTCTTCCCATATCAATAGGTTCGTTCTTTCGCTCCTCTCTCCTCCAAAAGGAAACAAGATCTCTGAGATGAAGCCGGGCGAGATTATTCAAAGTAGCATGCCTGAATCTAACAGGCTTTCACGGTGGTGGAAGAACTGGATCAGGAATTCTATCCAATTCAAAGGATCTTCTAATCAATCCCTAGAACTTGATTCCATGATGACGCAAACAGAGATTCAACAACTAAAAGAAAGCGCGATTCTTGAGGATCCTTACTTTATGGAACCGGACGAAGGAGAGACGGAGGAAGAAAAGACGGAGGAAGAAGAGACGGAGGAAGTAGAGACGGAGGAAGTAGAGACGGAGGAAGTAGAGACGGACCAAGCAGTGGAAAATTCCGCAATGTCCCGGATCGAACAATTTCTTCGGAATCCTAGAAGATCCGTTCCTTCTTTTTTCTCTGATGGATGGTCAGAACTTCAGCTGGGCTCGAATCCGACTGAGAGGTCCACTAGAGATCAGAAATTATTACACGATTTTTCGGTTATTAGGCGATCGGAAACTATAGATATGGTTAAGCTATTCAAGACCCTTCTCTATTTACACAATACTGTCTCAATTCAGCCTATTTCAAAATTTGATCCCCTGTCAAATTTATTGATTCTATCAATAAATGCAATAAATGAGGATCTGATCTATACTAATGTATTTGACCTGTTCTCTCGAAAATACTGCATAGAAAAGCTGCGAGAAGAAATGCGGCGACAGGATCCCACTCAGATAGGTAACCCCTGCAGGCGCGGGAGGCCATGGAGAAAAAATCCATGGGTTCCACTTTCGCGGACTTTGTATGAAGAGAGAAAGTCTCGACATAACTTCGAAGATGGAATTCAAAGGGATGAAATAGAAAAGGATACTCTGAATCATAACTTCGAAGATGGAATTCAAAGGGATGAAATAGAAAAGGATACTCTGAATCATAACTTCGAAGATGGAATTCAAAGGGATGAAATAGAAAAGGATACTCTGAATCATAGAATTCCAAGGAAATATACGATCAACCAACATTTATCGAATTTTTTTTTGGAAAAGGGTCCATGGTTCGCTGATCTTCATCGTTTTGATAGATCCATGCGGCGGGCTGCAGAAAGATACACAGACACATTCACTTGGACAGACATCACCCAGAAAGATTTCGTTTCTGAGCAACTGGATGATGATTTCGTTTCTGAGCAACTGGATGATGATTTCGTTTCTGAGCAACTGGATGATGATTTCGTTTCTGAGCAACTGGATGATGATTTCGTTTTTGAGCAACTGGATGATGATTTCGTTTCTGAGCAACTGGATGATGATTTCGTTTCTGAGCAACTGGATGATGATGAGTCTTGCAAACCGCTAGAAAGGCAGTCGATGCTTTTTTATCCGCGTGGGCCGATTGGGGAGAGCCTGATGAAGGACCTCTTCCCAGATAAAAGACTCCGGGTTCACATGAAATGGTTGTTCGAGGACACCTGCAAGAAGCTGGATAACATGTATTCCGATTTCTCAATGATATTCGATGATCCATACAATTGGGTACATCCCCTGAAACCATTTGAGATAAGTTCTGAGATAAGTTCGTTGATATCTTTTTTTTATAAAGCACATCAACGTCCATTCGAAAGGCGTAAAACAGATTACTTCAGCCAAATTTGTAACAAAAAATTCCCATTTTCGGTGAAAAGGGCCCGTCTCAATAATTCTGATTTTATCTATCGACAATTCCTTAATACTTTCTTCATTCGCAACAAAAAACGCAACAAAAAATTTTCTTTGGGCGTCGGTCAAAAAATACATGCTTTTTCGGAGAGAGATATTCTTTCAGCAATCCAGTCAGAGATATCTAAGATATTCAGATCTAAGGATTTTGTACAAACGGGGGAGGCTGAACCTATCTGGTGTCGAGACCCGTATCTAGACATTTATCTAAAAAGAGACCCGATCGTAGACATTTGTACATCTGATGAAAAAAAACCCGAACTACTAGTCACTTTCGAAGAAGAGTTGAAACTAGAGCCAGAACTCGAAAATTTGGAAACAACTTATTGTCAACCTCTTTCAGATATGAATCTATTTGATTCAGAAGGGAAGAACTTGCATGAGTCTTTTTCAGATATGAATCTATTTGATTCAGAAGAGAAGAACTTGGATCAGTCTTTTAACTTGGATCAGTCTTTTTCAGATATGAATCTATTTGATTCAGAAGGGACGAAGCGCGATGAGGTGCTTACGAAGCTCCATGAGTGGCTTTCAGATATCGATCGAGCTGCTTTAGAAGCGACGAAGGTCGATGAGTCTTTTTCAGATATGAATCTATTTGATTTACAAGGTACGAAGGTCGATGAGTCTCTTTCAGATCTCGATCTAGCTGATTTAAAAGTTAATGAGTTGCTTTCAGATCTCGATCTAGCTGATTTAAAAGTTAATGAGTTGCTTTCAGATGATATAGATCGAGCTGAGTTAGATGAATTGCTTTCAGAGATCCATCGAGCTTATTTAGAAGATATCGATCAACCTGAGTTAGAAGTTATCGATCTAGCTGATTTAGAAAGGACGAAGGTCGATGAGTCTCGAGCTGATTTAGAAGCGACGAAGGTCGATGAGTCTCGAGCTGATTTAGAAAGGACGAAGGTCGATCAAGCTGATTTAGAAGATATCGATCGACCTGAGTTAGAAGCTATCGATCTAGCTGATTTAGAACCTATCGAGCCACCTGATTTAGAAGCTATCGATCGAGCTGAGTTAGAAGCTATCAATCGAGCTTATTTAGAAGATATTGATATTGATCTAGCTGAGTTAGAAGCTATCGATCTAGCTGATTTAGAAGCGACGAAGGTCGATGAGTCTCTTTCAGAGCTCAATCGAGCTGATTTAGAAAGGACGAAGGTCGATGAGTCTCGAGCTGATTTAGAAGCGACGAAGGTCGATGAGTCTCTTTCAGAGCTCAATCGAGCTGATTTAGAAAGGACGAAGGTCGATGAGTCTCGAGCTGATTTAGAAGCGACGAAAGTCGATGAGTCTCTTTCAGATCTCAACCGAGCTGATTTAGAAGGGACGGAGATCGATGAGTCTCTTTCAGATCTCAATCTAGCTGATTTAGAAGGGACCGAGGTTGATGAGTCTCTTTCAGATCTCAATCTAGCTGATTTAGAAGGGACCGAGGTTGATGAGTCTCTTTCAGATCTCAATCTAGCTGATTTAGAAGGCGATGAGTTGCTTTCAATTAATAAGCTATTTGATTTAGAACGGTTCTATCGGTCTCTCAAGTTGAATTCTAAGAGCTTTTTGCTTCCCTATACAAATTTTAATTCAAAGAGCCTTTTTATTCCCTCTTCATCGTTTGATAAATTTTTATCATTAGAAATCGAAAAGAGAAAAAATGATTGTCGTAGTCGTAACAAAGATGATGGTATTGTCCGAAAAGATCAACTAAGGAGTCTTTATCTAAGGACATCCTATAAAAAAATGCGCATGGATAGAAATAAAAAAAGCTTAGCTAGTGCTTTTTCAATTCGTTCAAAAGGGGATCTATTCCAAAAATATATCGCAAAAACAAAATGGAAGCTATTCAAAAGATATCTGCCATGGGCCCTTACTTCGACAGGGCTCAGATATCTAACCGTTCTATTTTTAGACATTGTTTCAGATCTATGGGGGAGAATATGGGACAGGCGAAGATGGCGAATTCGTATTATTGAGATTGACTTGTATGTTCTACGATTGAAGAGGAAATGGACGAGGAAATGGAGGAGGAAATGGACGGAGAAATGGACACAAGCAAAAGAAAAATGGACGCCGAAATTCAAAAAATGGGAGACGCAATTCAAAAAAGTGGATGCGAAACTTTTTAGATTGACGTTCCTATTAAAGAGGATAAAGACCTTTTACGAGACGTGTCTCGACACAGGTTATAGGAAAACTTTTTCTCGAAAGAGAAATAATGGGTCACCTCGGAACAGGAGAAATCTTCGGGAGTTCTTCATTTTAATGGATTTATTGGTTCTTGTTGTTGTATGTCTCGTTTCTAGAGCTTTTTTACAGAGTTTAGATAACTGGTTTTTAATAGTGAGAAAATTCAAAACGGCCGAAGCTTTGATCCTGGATGAAGTGATGATTGAGATTGAGTTGGAAGAACTTATGGCTGAGTATCCTCCATATGAATCGCCCGATTTCGGGTTAAGGGTCAAAAATTTCTTTCTAGGTCTTCTGGAAAAGATGTTATTCCCTAATCCTTATGGACTGCGCGTTAAGAAGAAAAGGAAATTTTTCAATATCAATCTCAGACCTATCATCAAGCTCATAAATCTCATAAGTAATGAAATTACTTTTGCGATAAAGACAAGATCCATAAGTCATACAAGTAAAGAGATCTATTCATTCATAAGAAAAAGAAAAAAAGTGACGCCGTATTGGGATCAAACAGCCGACTGGGTCTCAAACAATTATTGGATTGACAATCAAGAAAGAGAAGTCTTGATGCAGTTCGTCACCTTAAAGAGAGAAAGAAGTATTTCTGAAATTTTATGGAGTTTGACTCATAGTGATGAGTATGGATTAAAGGATGAGGTGCTGCCTGAAATGATTGAACAACCGGGCGAAGTGTACTTACGAAAGGTAATTGACTTTCATAAAAAGGATCTATTAAATTATGAGTTCAATCCATTTTCTTTAGCAGAAAAACGGATATTCCTTGCTCTTTATCATACAATGACTTATTCACAGACCTCGTCTGGGGTTGATCCTTCCCTATCTCGTCAAAAACCCTTTTCGCTACGCTTAACCTTAGCCCCCTCTAAGAGTATTTTAGTGATAGGTTGCATAGGACTTGGACGATCCTATTTGGTCAACTACCTAGCGAAAAACTCCTATCTTCCTTTCATTACGATAATTCTGCACAAGTTCCGGGGTACAATTTATCGTTTTGAAGATATCCTTGATGAGGAGGATGAGTATGACAGTGATGATGAGATCGAGG